ATCTATTCAATCAATATAAGGAGAATGTATAATAAGCAATATAAGGAGAATGTATAATAAGCAAACTTGATCCCGTGTTTGTTAGTCGAGTTCTAAGAAAAACCGCCTGATTGAATGTAATGTCAGAATTTGATATTTCTAGATATAATTCCTTCATCTATTCACTTGATCTTTTTTCTATCCATCTTATTGATATAAGATAGATTTTTGTCGTTATAGAACATGGGATTCTGCAGGAGCAATAATAAATAGGTATGAATAGAACAAGAGAAAGGGGCAGTAGTAGAGAAAGTTATACAAAGCTATATACGAGTCATCCCCCCCCTCGTTTTTTGTATTTCATTGATTGAATTTGAATTTCGTTTGATTAAGACGAAGTTCCGTAAAAAGCTCCGCTTTCTTTGAAATATCATGAACAGTTCCTGTAGGTTGAGCTCCTTTTTCAAGGAAATATAGAATAGCAGGAACATTTGAATAAGTTTGATTCTTTATCGGATCATAAAAACCCACTTTCCGAAGATCTCTTCCTTCTCTTCGGGATCGAGCATCAATTGCAACGATTCGATAGACGGCTCATTGGGATAGATGTAGGTGAACAATACCCCCCCCCTAGAAACGTATAAGAAGTTTTATCCTCGTACGGCTCGAGAAAAAATGATTCAAAGTTATGTCGATGTATAGAATTCCAATGGCAAATAGATCTATAAAATCATCAAATTCATTAGACTATGATTTAAGTCCTTTTTTTGTTCTTCTTGCCCAAAAAATAAAAAATCATTCGTACTCATAACTCAAGTTGGATAACTCTCAAATAGCTCAAAGGACAACCCTTAGGCATTTCATTTATTGAGCGGTCTCTAACCCCCTTTTTGTTTGTCTCGTTTAAAATCTATTGTATTCGTCATTCTGATCCTAATCTTAGTCCTAGTTTTTGAGACAATTGAAAACGGCGTTTCCTTGTTCCGGGATCCTTTATTTCTGTTTTAAATCATTGGGTTTAGACATTACTTCGATGATCCTTAATCCTTTCAAAATGGCAGCAACATACCTTTTTTTGTGATTTTTTTTTATCAAAGAATCATACGAACGGTTGATTCCCGCACGATACACTTTTGATCGAAAGTGTTCTACAAATTCCAACAAATTTTCTTTTTGTATTTTAAACTTGCTTGAATTGTATCCTTTCGATTTCTATATCGAAGATATACTTACAAAGTATTTCCAACTTCTTGATTGGCACTAACCCTAGATCCTTGCCCCCGAGAAATGAATCAATACTTTCTACTCGAGCTCCATCATGTACTATTTACAACCCAACAAAAAAAGAAAAGAGGGGTTCTTAGTGGAGCAGAACAAACGATGTCGAGCCAAGAGCACCTTCATTCCTATATAACTATATAATATAATTTTAATATCAAAAAATGGTGGGTGTAAAAATCCACAACTGATCATGTCCTTCAAGTCGCACGTTGCTTTCTACCACATCGTTTCAAACGAAGTTTTACCATAACATTCCTCTAATTTGGAGCCGGTATGTAATTGATTCAATTATGGAACCATGAATAGTCATTGTTTTAGTCAGTACATAGTAATCTATACTTGTTTCTTTTTTTTTATGGATGTGTAGATATTTTTCTGAAGATGTCTCATCAAGAATTCAACTTAACCCCGTATTTTTTTGTATGAATGCAACATTTTTTTATTATATTTTCTTATATCTATAAGATAGATAGATTATATACCTATAAAATGATTTCTATTTTTATATCTTTTATATCTATAAAATTACATATAAATATATTATCTATAATAGATAAATAATATAATATATTAATAGAATATCTATAATAATATAGAATTATAGATATGATAAAATCATAGATATGATAAAATAGAATATTATTATTATTTTAGAATTAGATTCTAAATTCATTTTAAAATGAAAATATTCATTTAAAAAATAGAATAATATATATTTTATAATACATAATAGAATATAATAGACTAGACATTTATATTTATATATTTTATATATTTTTAAAAATATTTATAAAAAAATAAAATTTTTATAAAAATAAAAGGATACAAATATAAAATAAATGAGTTATTTTGGAATCTGCATCTTCAAGTGACACAATAGGATAGATTCACCAATCTAATACTTCTTCAAGTAATCTAATAATAAATCATTACAAATATTAAATTGAAAAAATTGACTACTTCGACATCATTATTTGAGTTGAATAAAGTTTTACAAACAATAAAAACAGCATTTGATCCTTATAAGAGAGAAAAATCCATGTTTCGTTTTGAACTGAACCAACAATGATTTAAAGCAAATAGATAGATCAAAAACATATCCAATTTCTCTTCGTTTTTTTCGTGAAGAATATTTAGATCGTTATTCTTTCATATGATTGATAAAATAAGAACCGAAAGAATAGGAGATTTCTGTATCTTAGACTGAACAATTGTTACTGGAAGTAATTATGGATATTCTATGTTAAATATTTGAATTTAATAAATTTTAAAGATCATAAATCTTTTTCACGAAAATCGAAACTTCGTTGCCGCTGAAATAGAACGATAACAAATACATACATCTAAAAATTTCCTTCCTCATTTTTTAGGTATTTTGTTATATTTTGTTTGACTTGAGGTTCATTAATCTTTCGGTAATTTTTCCATAAGAATCTTTCCATAAAGTAAAAAGTAAATAGAATGTATGAATTGCCCCGTCTCAATTGTTACATAGATTTACAATAATAGATTTACAATAACTCATTAGAGCCAAAGACGAAATACCTAAAACTGAGGTTCAAAGAAAATGGATCTGTTACTGGTACATATGTAACTTGATTGTTTGTTAATGAGATTTGTACAGACACGGATATTGAAATTGATACCTTCCACTACGGATCTATTTACTGATCTATTTCACGAATAATATGGGATGATGAATCATAAATAAAAAAAAAAGATCCACTTTTACGGGATGCTAGACTATCTTGTCTAGGTACAAAGCCAAACGAGTCTTTGTTCCTATTTTGAGTTTCCCCTAACCTAGCCTTAAGAAACTTAATCCCATTAATTGAATTCCATTAGTACCAAGAAAACCCTCTTGTTTATTTTATAATAAAACAATCCACAGAGAATTCATAATTAGGCTACCTCATTTTATTTAAGGGATAGGGAATAATAGATAGGGAATATAGAGGCTTTTCTTTCGGATTTCGATCTAGAATGCATCATTGAGAATTCAAATGGATATGAGACGTAAGGTTTTTCTAAGTAACTAACCTTCAATATGAAGGGGATGGGCATAGAATGAAAGGTCCCTCCGACTTTTTGAATTCAAATTCAAACTCTTGTAATCATGATCTATGTTCCCTGACTCACAAATAGATTCAGGTACGTCTACATGTCATTTGCACTTGATTGAGCTTGTAAAAAAGATATTCTTCAGAGAAGAATGATTAAAAATCAGAAACAATAATAGAATCACATTCTATCCAATATTAGACTCTTAAACATAAGATTTAAAACAAAAAGCAATCTTTATTCTGATATAATTGGTAGGCTCTGGGACGGAAGGATTCGAACCTCCGAATAGCGGGACCAAAACCCGTTGCCTTACCACTTGGCCACGCCCCATTTAGATTTCTAGTCGACACTAATAAACACTAATATTGTTATTAGTCGTTCGTCAATTCCAGTCCAAATATTTATGGAATAGATTAGATTGTTGCTAGGATTTTGACACGTGTAGACATAGAATTAAACTGAATTTATTGATCATTACATATAATTCAATTAAGATATTTATGAAAGTATGATTTCTTCTATTCTCTTTTGAGACTTGAAGTATTCTTGATTGGGTGAGTTAAAAGAAAAAGAAGGATTTTTTGGTCTACCCTACTTTATTCTTTTTTCCCTTATATCAATACCATATCAATAACTCAATCAAAATTCAATTATCTCCAAGAACAAAATGTTTGTTATGCTTAATATCTTTAGTTTGATCTGTATCTGTCTTAATTCTGCCCTTTATTCGAGTAATTTTTTCTTCGCCAAATTGCCCGAAGCCTATGCTTTTTTGAATCCAATCGTAGATTTTATGCCAGTCATACCTCTGCTCTTTTTTCTCTTAGCCTTTGTTTGGCAAGCCGCTGTAAGTTTTCGATGAAATATTTAATACTGCCCTAGAAAAATTCATGATTTCTTCGAGAAAAAAAAAATTCTAACAATTGATAAGATTAGAAAAATCTTAGATTATGAACCCTCAATTAAAACATTGAAAGTAAAAGTATCGGATAGTCGCGATAAATCTGTATCACCTCATTCTAACCCTTTCCTTTTTGCAGTGAAAGGCACTATTAGGGTCCCCCACAATATCTAATTGTGGGTATGAAAGAAAATTTTGGCAATGAAAGACTCTTAATTACAAATGATTTTTTGAAAATTCTTTTCCATTTCTGGAAACTACTTCTTATGTCTTGGTGTCAAAATAGGAGTCAAAATAGGATATGTGGTATAAAAATGGAGAATCTATTCTCTTTTTCCCAAAAAATGATCTTGGAGATTGTGTAATGCTTACTCTCAAACTCTTCGTTTACACAGTAGTGATATTCTTTGTTTCTCTCTTCATCTTCGGATTCCTATCTAATGATCCGGGACGTAATCCTGGGCGTGAAGAATAAAAAATAAAGGCATTTTCCTTACTTGATTTTAAAATTTTCTTCGGATTTTATCTATTCCACACCTTTAACTATGAAAAAAGAAAAAGGGTTCGAGAAATTCGAAAGATAAATAAAATATCAATTCATCAATGGAAACGGAAAGAGAGGGATTCGAACCCTCGGTACGAATAACTCGTACAACGGATTAGCAATCCGCCGCTTTAGTCCACTCAGCCATCTCTCCCATACATAAAGTAAAGATTGAAAAAGTCTTTCTTTATCTTTCTTTATTATTTTTTTATCTCTTTTTATTATATAGAT